TAATTATCTCCATTTTTTTATTGTTGGATGAATATTCAACAGCTAAGACCATTCCAAAGCTCCTTTTCGCCATGCATAAATTGAACCAACAATTAGTATCAGTACGAAAATTAAAGCTTCTATAAAAATGGATACCCCCAATACATCGAAACTCATTGCCCATGGATAAAGAAAAACCGTTTCAACATCAAAAACAACAAAAACTAAACCAAACATATAATAACAGATTCTAAATTGTAACCAAGCATCCCCCATAGGTTCTATTCCCGATTCATAACTAGAAAGTTTTTCTGGTCCTTTGCTAATCGGGGCTAAAACTCCGGAAATTAAAAATGCAAAAATAGGTATACAACTTGATATTATCAGAAACGCCCAGAAAATATCATATTCGTAAAGCAAAAACATAAATGTACTCCCATTAATGTATAAAATACATCGAATTAGTCAATCTGAATTGGAATTAATTGTCAAGTTAGCCATAACTCTTTATAAAGAAAAACCCTTATTTTTATCGACTAATTTATCATTCATTTATTTTGGTTCTTGTGGTATATGTCTTGTTTCAAGAAGATTTTTTTTTACTTTTATTTTTCTAAGGTTCTTCTTTATATTAGGGCTATACGGACTCGAACCGTAGACCTTCTCGGTAAAAGAGCCCAAACTTATTATTATCAATATGATTTGAACTCTTTCAAAGACCCAACATGCATTTTTTTGCATTGGGCTCCTTCATTAACCGACATAAATATCATTAGTCTACCATATTTTATATTTTTTCTTAATAGAAAAAAGAAAGATGGTTCCACGTGCTCTGATTCATTATGTTCCAATACAGGGGCACTACCAAAGTGTTTCAAAGAAGGGTTATCCTGACGTAGGTGTGCTTTTTGCCTATATAAACTTAAGTTAAATAGAGTCTCTATCACTATGAGAGAACCAAATATGGAACTTTATACACCTTAAAGTTCATAAGATAGAACGAAAAGAGACTTTTTGAGGTCCTTATACTCATTAGGCTTAGCATTGAATAAGTATTCACCTTATCAATATCTCAAATCAATGATTGGTTCTATTTCTATATTAGATAGGGTCCTGAATAGGACCAAACCCTTTGTCAGGCTGTTGTTCTCTTCTTTTATTCCCAAAAAGCATAGAGTAAGACATCAATTCCTCTATAGACTCCTCTGAAAAACATTGGCGCGCGTGTAAACGAGGTGCTCTACCTAACTGAGCTATAGCCCTTATGTTTGTGATACACATTTTATCATATAGATAATTTCTTGTCAAGATGAATATCACAGATTGGTATTGCGTATAAGTAATAAGCAATTTATAATCTATCAATGTGATAGATCCCCCCTTTTTTCCTTTGTGAGGATAAATGACCTACTTAACTCAGTGGTTAGAGTATTGCTTTCATACGGCAGGAGTCATTGGTTCAAATCCAATAGTAGGTAGATCTTATTAGATTTAGATAAGATAGCAGGTTATAATAATATAATGAGTTTTTTTACTCATTCTCTTTTATTTATTTTTGATCTTATTCTATTGCTCTATTGAATTTTTAAATTTCAAATTCTTTAGTTGCATGAAAAGTAGATTCTACTTGATTGGATTCTTAATTCTCATTTTAATCAACAGAAGCAAAATAGGTATATAAACAGAACTTCCGTTTATACACTTATTTTGCTTATTCGGACACACCAATTAGTTACGACATCATATTGATAGCCTCTACTCGTGTCCTAGCACGTCTGAGAGCTAGATTTCCCTCAATTGTTTGTCTCTTGCCTTCAGCTTTACTCAAGTTAGCTTCCGCCATTTCAAGAGTTTGTTGAGCTTCTTGTGGATCAATGTCACTACCCTTCTCCGCATCATTTACTAAAATAGTGATCTCATTATTCCCTATTCTTGCAAAACCTCCCATGAGAGCCATCGTCAACCATTGGTCGTTAAGTCGTAGTCTCAAAATACCTATATCTACAGATGTAGCAATAGGTGCATGATTGGGTAATATGCCAATTTGTCCACTATTAGTAGATAAAATTATTTCTTTTACTTCTGAATCCCATACAATTCGATTCGGAGTCAATACACAAAGATTTAAGGTCATTTCTTGAATTTGCTCTCCATTTATAAGTTCACAGCTTTCGCAGTAGCTTCATCAATGTTACCTACCAAATAAAAAGCCTGTTCAGGAAGACCATCCAATTCTCCAGAAAGAATCAATTTAAACCCTCTAATTGTTTCAGCTAGACCAACATATTTCCCTGGGGAACCCGTAAATACTTCTGCTACGAAAAAAGGTTGTGACAGGAAACGCTCAATTTTTCGTGCTCTTGCTACGGTTAAGCGATCTTCTTCAGATAATTCGTCCAGCCCAAGGATAGCTATAATGTCTTGAAGTTCTTTGTAACGTTGTAAAGTTTGTTTAACTCTTTGCGCAGTTTCATAATGTTCCTCACCAACAATCCGAGGTTGGAGCATAGTTGACGTTGAA